CCTAAATTATTAATTGAAGATAAACCGCGAAGAATCGAAGAATTACAGATGAATGTTCAAAAAGAACTGAATTGTGTCAATAGAAAACTCAACATTGCTATTACCAAAATTTCTAATCCTTATGGACATCCTAATATTCTTGCAGAATTTATAGCTGGCCAATTAAAAAATCGCGTTTCTTTTAGAAAAGCTATGAAAAAAGCTATTGAATTAACTGAACAGGCCAATACAAAAGGAATTCAAGTACAAATTGCAGGACGTATCGACGGAAAAGAAATTGCACGTGTTGAATGGATCAGAGAAGGCAGAGTTCCTTTACAAACAATTGAAGCTAAAATTGATTATTGTTCCTATACAGTTCGAACTATTTATGGGGTCTTAGGAATAAAAATTTGGATATTCGTAGACGGGGAATAAAAAATTTTATATGTCTTTACATTTTATCCAACGATAAAAAACGAAAACTATGTAGTATAACACTATACGGTAAGAAAAAAATTGTAGTCTTCTTTTTTATGTTTAAGAAAAAAATAAGCAATTCTATAAGGTTGAATAAAAATTTCCATCAAAACTCTTTTGATATAATTGCTATGCTTAGTGTGTGACTCGTTGGTTTAGGATTAGATTAAGAAAAAAAAAAAAGAACTTACCTATTAAGAGCAACTAATAACTATAGCATTAAGAAATAACCTAAGCAACTCATTGCTTCGCATTATCTGGATCCAAAAAAAATCAGTCAAGATATGATAGGCTGATCATATCATTGTAGCAACTGAAAAAAAAAAGAATAAAGAAATATGATTATAAGTTATGCAAGGTAGTCGAAAAGTATGCGGATAAATGGAAAGATGAAAGAAAGAGAGAAAAAATTGAATATTAATGATATATGATTCCAATTTGGAAAGTCTATGAAGTCACTGTACGAAAAGCAATGTAATAAAGCAGCAATACGGATTCATTAATAATAATTAGATAAATCTGTTCTGAAAACAAAAAATTAAGAGCCTTGAGCCAATAAAAACTGAGAAAATTGACTCAAAACCAAATTAAAAAATGAAATTCAAAATTTCATGTAAGAGCTCCATTGTAGAATTCGGGCCTAATGATTAATCAAGAGGCGATGGGAACGACGGAACCCATGAATAGAGAGGATTCTAGTGAAAAAACAAATCTTAGTAATTCATTGGACAGGATGGCGGAATAAACCAGAAATTTTTTTATCTATTCTGATTTTGATTCTGAGACCTCGTGGGAGAAACATAAAACTTAAATAGATATTGAAAGAGTAAATATTCGCCGGCGACATTTTTAAAAATTTTTTTTTTCGTATTTTCTTACTTTTTTTTTTTTTTTTTTTTTTTTTTTTTTGAAAAAAAAAAAGAAAAAGATCAAAGAAAATACTGATTTATTAGAATATTCTAACTCTAACAAAAACTACATTCGAGACGATGATATTACGTTATTTTTAAATAAATAGAAATATAATTCATCTTGGATTCCATTTCGAAAAAGACATACACAAATTTATAAGAGATCAGATGAAATTTCAAAAAATATCATGATTAATAGGATTAATCATTAACTACATCTATATCTTAATACAAGCTTTTTTAGTCCTTTTATTCGCGAGGAGCTGGATGAGAAGAAACTCTCATGTTCAGTTTTGTAATAGAGATGGAATTTCTAATTTATAAAAAACCCATCAACTATAACCCAAAAAGAACCAGATTTCGTAAACAACATCGAGGAAGACTAAAAGGCATATCTTCGCGTGGGAATCGTATTTGTTTTGGCAGATATGCTCTTCAAACACTTGAACCCGCTTGGATCACATCTAGACAAATAGAAGCAGGGCGACGAGCAATGACACGAAATGTACGACGTGGTGGAAAAATTTGGGTACGTATATTTCCAGACAAACCAGTTACAGTAAGACCCGCGGAAACGCGTATGGGTTCTGGGAAAGGATCCCCAGAGTATTGGGTAGCTGTGGTTAAACCAGGTAAAATCCTTTATGAAATGGGTGGTGTACCCGAAAATATAGCCAGAAAAGCTATTGAAATAGCGGCATCAAAAATGCCTATAAAAACCCAATTCATTATTTCTGAATAGGAATAGAGAATGAATTTGACAAACAATATTTTTTTACTTCGTCCTTTGCTTTGAATTAAAAGAAGAGATACAAAAAAATGATATGATTCAACCACAAACCTATTTGAATGTAGCAGACAACAGCGGGGCTCGAGAATTGATGTGTATTCGAATAATAGGAGCTAGTAATCGCCGATATGCTCATATTGGTGACGTTATTATTGCTGTAATCAAGGAAGCAATACCAAATACTCCTCTAGAAAGATCAGAAGTGATCAGAGCTGTAATTGTACGTACTTGTAAAGAACTCAAACGTAACAATGGGACGATAATACGATATGATGACAATGCCGCAGTTGTCATTGATCAAGAAGGAAATCCAAAAGGAACTCGAGTTTTTGGGGCGATCCCACGGGAATTGAGACAATTAAACTTTACTAAAATAGTTTCATTAGCTCCTGAAGTATTATAAGACCGAAATATCGATAGTTAGTATAGGATAGGATTAAAAAAATAGTATTGAAATAAAATAAATTAATAGATTGTGTATCACGCATATACTCTTAATATAAAATATTAATAATTGAATTCATATATTAATATAAAATTCGGCTATATCTATATATAAATAAAAGAAAAAGAACATGTTGATTATATCAAAATTATAGAACAATAAGGAATTTTAACTTATCATGGGGAAAGACACTATTGCTGATATAATAACCTCTATACGAAATGCTGACATGAATATAAAAGGAACGGTTCGGATAGGATCGACTAACATCACCGAAAGCATTGTTAAAATACTTTTACGAGAAGGTTTTATCGAAAACGTAAGGAAACATCGCGAAAACAACCAATATTTTTTGATTTTAACCCTAAAACATAGACGAAATAAGAAAGAATCTTATAAAACTATTTTAAATTTAAAGAGAATAAGTCGGCCGGGTCTACGAATCTATTCTAACGCTCAACGAATTCCACGAATTTTAGGCGGAATAGGAATTGTAATCCTTTCGACTTCTCAAGGTATAATGACAGACCGAGAAGCTCGACTAAAAAGAATCGGCGGAGAAATTTTGTGTTATATATGGTAATCCTTCTAATATGGTAATCCTTCTAATAGAAATATAACAATTGGATATCCGGAACTTATCATTTATGAAAAAAAAAGGTTGTGTAATACCACCCCTGCTACAAATACAAAAGTTTCGAATGTTTTACCTCGAATGAAAAAAAAAAAACTGAATTAATGAAAGTTTTCTTTCTGAATCACTTTCGAACGGCATGATTCGATAAGGATTCAAATGAGTAAGTGGTTTTTTCAATTTCAACATTCCTTTCACGAAGATACAATTAAAGATTAAAAAATATCAAGAATTAAAGATTAAAAAATATCAAGAAACCTTTTTTTTCGTCCAACAATAAGTCTATTCAGAGAATTAAGGAATAACAACTATGAAAATAAGGGCTTCCGTTCGCAAAATTTGTGAAAAGTGTCGACTAATCCGCAGGAAGGGACGAATTATAGTAATTTGTTCCAATCCGAGGCATAAACAAAGACAAGGATAATCTTACTAAAGGAAATAAAGGAAAGGAAAAGGTACTTCCAAGGAACTGAAAAAAAGTCCGTTTTGACATGAAATGGATATATCCATATATTTCTTGTGAAATGAAAAAATATGGCAAAACCTATATTAAGAATTGGTTCACGTAAAAATACACGTAGTGGTTCACGTAAAAATATACGTAGAATACCAAAGGGAGTTATTCATGTTCAAGCAAGTTTCAACAATACCATTGTGACCGTTACAGATGTACGGGGTCGGGTGATTTCTTGGTCCTCCGCGGGTACTTGTGGATTCAGAGGTACAAGAAGAGGAACACCTTTTGCTGCTCAAACCGCAGCAGGAAATGCTATTCGAGCAGTAGTGGATCAAGGTATGCAACGAGCTGAAGTAAGGATAAAAGGCCCTGGACTAGGAAGAGATGCAGCATTACGAGCTATTCGTAGAAGCGGTATACTTTTAAGTTTCGTACGAGATGTAACCCCTATGCCACATAATGGTTGTAGACCCCCTAAAAAAAGACGTGTATAGAACTAAATAAAGGCTGAAAGGGTTTCAAGAGAAATAAACGATTCAATGAGCTGATCAAATCAAATTACTATGGTTCGAGAGAAAGTCAAAGTATCTACTCGGACACTACAGTGGAAGTGTGTTGAATCAAGAAGAGACAGTAAGCGTCTTTATTATGGACGCTTTATTCTGTCTCCACTTATGAAAGGTCAAGCCGACACAATAGCCATTGCGATGCGAAGAGCTTTACTTGGCGAAATAGAAGGAACATGTATTACACGTGCAAAATTTGAGAACATATCACACGACTATTCGAACATAGTAGGTATTCAAGAATCAGTACATGAAATTTTAATGAATTTGAACGAGATTGTATTAAGAAGTAATCTATATGGAACGCGCAACGCGCTTATTTGTGTAAAAGGTCCCGGATATATAACTGCTCGAGACATAATTTTACCACCCTCTGTGGAAATCATTGATAATACACAGCATATAGCTACCTTAACGGAACCAATAGATTTGTGTATTGGATTAAAAATCGAGAGGAATCGTGGATATAGTCTAAAAATGTCAAATAACTTTGAAGACCGAAGTTATCCTATAGATGCTGTATTCATGCCTGTTCAAAACGCGAATCATAGTATTCATTCTTATGGGAATGGGAATGAAAAACAAGAGATTCTTTTTCTAGAAATCTGGACAAATGGAAGTTTAACTCCTAAAGAAGCACTTCATGAAGCCTCTCGGAATTTGATTAATTTATTTATTCCTTTTCTACATGTAGAAGAAGAAACGTTCTATTTAGAGAACAATCAACATCAAGTTACT